ACGATAGAACAAGATCCATTTTGCATCATATCTAACTGATTCCTTGGTTCGGACCGAAGAAGTAATGTTACTCGATTATTATCAAACTGACTGCAATATTTTTCTGTCCGTGAGGATCCCGCCAGAGCCAGAGCGCCTTCTACTTCTAATAGTAATAATAGTAATAGGCCATGAACTAGATCAGAATCATTCTCAACGAATCCATAAGAAGTGATCCAATTTTTTTCATCGTGTCTGGATGAAGACCAAAGATCTTGAGCGACCGATCCGGCAGAACAACTCAAAAGATAAAGAAGTATCGTTAATTTCTTCATGCTCGTTCCAAGTTCGAAGTACCATTTGTACAAATAAGAATCCCCTCCCTTACATGATTTCTTCTTCATATAGATAGATATAGGATCTATGGGGCAATTACTTAGAAGTACATTTTGTGTAACAGCCCTTCCTATCTGATAGAAAAGGATCCCATGATCCTGAACCGATCTTATCTGGGATCGAAAATCCCAAGTTTTTCTATGAAGAGCTGATCTAATTGTATTAGTTTCTATAATGGATTTCTTCTGTGTAATACTAATTGATAGGGCCTCATTAATAAGTGCTACAAGATCTCGCGCATTGGAACCCATGGTTATGGACCCGAATCCGTTAGTATGGAACATCTTCTTTTCCAAGTGAAATCCCCTAGTATATGAAAGAATGAAAAAGTGCTTTCGTTGTTGTGGAAGAAGAAGCCTTCGTATCTTAATGCATGTATTTAATTTATTCGGAGCTATTAGAGCGGGATCCACTTTTTGGGGAATATGAGTCGAAGCAATAACAAGAATCTTTCCAGTGGAACATCTTTCACAATCCCTGGAGAGATAGTTCTCTAATAGACCGAGGGATAAGTAATTCGACTCATTCACATGCAGATCATGAATGTTTGGAATCCATATTATGCAAGGAGACATTGCTTTTGCTAATTCGAATTGAAGGGTGATATCAAATCGGTCTATTTTCGGCGTCATATACATAGTTAGCACATTCGTCATAGTTAGCAGCTCCGTATCAATATCAAGGTCATCATCACTATCATCAATATCGTCACTATCATCAATATCGATATCGTCACTATCATCAATATCGATATCATCAATAAGATAACCCTTAGGCTTGTCATCCAGGAACTTGTTCGGAAATACCGTAATGAAAGGAACATAGGAGTTTGTCGCTAGGTATTTGACCAAACAGGATCGTCCAGTTCCTATAGAACCTATCACTAAAATACCTCTAGAAGGGGATAGGGCTAAGCGGAGCGAAAAGGGTTTTCCATGAGGAGATGGGGAATGAAAACTATTAGCCCCACACGAGGTTTGTGAATAAGTGATTGTCTGATAATGAGCAAGGAATATCCGTCTTTCTGCTAAACAGGATCTATTGAACTCATAATTCATTAGATCCTTTTGATGAATGTCAACTAAGTATCGTAAGGAAATTGATCCCGGTTGTTCAATCATTTGATAACCAGAGTCATTCTTTGATAAATGATCACTATGAGTCAGACTCAATAGAATTTGATCAATCCTTTTTTCTGTCGTTAAGGTGGAGAACTGAACCAAGAATTCTCTTTCTTCATCATCAATCGAATCACTGTTCGCGACCCAGAATTCTATTTTCTCATCAATCCAATCACCGTTCACGTTTTTTCTTTTTCTTATCAATGAATAGATCTCTTTACTTGTACGACTTAGATGTCTCGTATTTCTCGAAAAAATGATTCGATTGATGGGATTTGGTATGATACTTACAAGATCGATGAGATTGATCTTCCAATATTTATTCTTAGAACGTATTGATTTGACCCCATAAGCGGGACCACCACCCAATAGCATGTTGCCACCAGAAGCAGAACCCCGTATTTCTTCCAGAGAATCTCCTAATTGTTCCAGAACAACTAGAAAGAGATTCTTTAACCAGAAAGAATTCAGTTCAGATGTAGGATACCTATCCAGAAGTTTTCGAAATTCCATCATACATGATGGAATCATCAAAGATTTGATCTTTTCTAACTCTGTCTGTAACTCACTAGAGGCTCGGGAAACAAAGAGAAGATGTATACGAACGAGATATCCAGCAACAAGAAGAAGGAAAAAGATGGAATAGAGGAACTCCCGAGCATTTGTTGATCTCAGATGTGCCCATATCAATGGAACGGGTGACTCATTATTTCGATGAATCATTTCTTCGGACAGAAGAAGATTCTGTAAACATTGACTCGAAATCTCACTTATCAGAGTCCATTGTGGAAGAATCTTCTGAGGAATTGGCCGTGATATATCTGATCCATGCATCATATCATGAAAAATGGATACAAATTTTTGACTACTACTCAGTATCGGCAATGGGTCTGAAAGAGTATCTAAAAGGGTGAAATTGAGATATTTGCACCCTGTCGAAGTAAGGAACCATGGCATATATGTTTGGAACAGATTCCATTTTGAGAGATTTGAAAAAGCACTATCTCGTTGAAAGGTTCTATACATCTGCCCTTTCTCAACGCATTTCTTTAGACAAAGACTCCGTTTTTTCCTCTTTCCGGATGGTAAAGACTTCTCAGAACATGGAGTGTGAATCAAACCCATGTTTGAATTGAAACTGAGATACTGATGCAAGTTATTCCCTTCTGAATCAGATAGATTCATATCTGAAAGAGGCTGACAATAAGTTTTTTCCAAATTGACTATTTGTTCCTCTGTTAGAGGTGTTGCAGAAATGTCTGCGATCGAGTAAATAGCTCCACGAACGAATGGATCGGATCGAATTGGAAAATGGAAAGATTTGTACAATTTGTACAAGTTATACGTTTCATCACCACTTTGTGGGAAATCGTTAGGTATGAAGATGTCAGATACCTGTGACTCGATTGGTGAAATAGTCTCTCTCTCCAAAAAAATATATTTTTTTTTACCGACGTACAAAGAAAAGATTTTGTTGCGAATGGACAAGATATTGAGGAATTGTCCATATGTAAGATCATAATTATTGATACGGGTCTTTTCCACATCAAAGGGGAATCTTTTGTTACAATAGAACCAGAAGTGATGTGGATCATTCAAGAATCGAAGTCGATTTGCTTTAGAAAAAGAAGATATCAATGAACTTCTATGAAATAGTTTCACGGGATTCAGCCAATTGTCTCGATCGTGGGATATCATTGAGAAATAGGAATCCGTGTTATCAAAGGATTTCCTGCGATTCTTTCTAGTATGGAATGAGTCAATCACCCGCTTTGGTATCTTTTTGAACAAAAATGGTACTATTGTTCCTCCATTGATCAAGAATTTCGGTCTTTGGGAAGTATCATGATCATCCAATAAGAAGGGTTTCAATTTCTTCAAATGAACGATTTGAACACCTATGGATTCTAACAACTGATTGCAGAGTTGATCATTCGGACCTTTCAATTCATAGATGTGGATCTCGGACCTATGAATGGGGATATTCCCGATACTCACAAAGAAAAAGGGAAGTGACTTGGACAAAAAGAGAAGTGACTTGGACAAAAAGAGAAGTGACTTGGACAAAAAGAGAAGTGACTTGGACAAAAAGAAACGAAGTGACTTAGACAAATCTTCTTTGTCGATAGCCTCGGACCAATCAATCGAATATTGATTAATACGTAATCGATCGAACACTACTTGCACTACTTGAAAAGGATTCTTCTGTTCAGAAATGAAATGTTCCAAATGTTCCTGGAAATTCTTGCTCCCATTGGACCATTTGTATCTATATGCATCAGGATCCCGATTCATGGATCTCTCAGTTCGAGAAATAAGAGGATCAAACCATTTCTTCTGACTCTTTTTCAAATTCGATAAATGTTGGTTGATCGTATATTTCATTATAGTTATATGATTCAGAGTATCATTTCCTATTTGATCCCTTTGAATTCCATATTTGAAGTTGCGATCGGATCTATTCATTAAAAAGAATCGATTCGATACATTTCTTATGTATCCATAGGTGCTATATTGGATTTGAATCAGATTTCGGATCAATCTATATTGATTGACTGCCTCCATTATGTTGTTGCTAGCAAATACCGCTGTTTTTAGTTTGGGATCTTCCAAATCATTCCCGCAGTAGATCCGGACCGATTTTTTTCTGATCCTTCGAGAAAAAGATTCATTCTCCTCATAAAAAAGAGGAGGTAGAACCAATAAAGATTTCTTTTTCGATTCATCTCTGGAGTTGAATACCTCATTCAAGAATTTTTTTTGATCCAACCCGTAGGAATCAATAGAAAAGGCAAATCCCCTATGATACACCAGATCCGGCTCGGTTATTGATAGAGTGAATAGATCCGCCATTTCTGGGAATCTCTCTTCTGATTCAAAAAAATCGTGGCGTAACGCGTATCCCCCTTTGTTCCGGTCATGGAATAGATGAAAGAAATCAAAAAATGGATTTTTGTTCAAGAATGAAATCTTATTGGAACTGTCCATATCCGGTTCATCCTTCGGAACCATATCACATCCCGGATCTGGTTCCGAAGGATGAATTGAGACGGTATCTTGTAAATACGTAATTATCTTGAATATATCAACCATTTCTTTCTTTTCCGCTCGCCTGGAAGGGACAAAAGAAACATCTTGTTTTTTCTTCAACAATTTCTGATCTCTAGTGGACCTCTCAGTAGGATTCGAACCCAGATGAAGTTCTGACCATCTGTCAGAGAAAAAAGAACGAATTGATCTTGTAGGATTCCCAATAAATTCTTCGATTTCTTCCGGAAGCAGATGATTATTCATCCGCTTCTCAGGTTCCGTGAATAGCCAGGACATGGAGGAAGATCCAAAAAGGCATTTCGGGAATCGATCTGATTCTATCTCTGTTCGTTCCGTTTGAAGAAAGGAAGGATCCCAAAGAATCGATCTCTCTTTTAGTTGCTGAATCTCTGTTTGATCGATCAATGTGTGATATTCTGAATTCTCATTTCTAACGGAATCGAAATGATCTCT